GGTTAAAAAATATTAGAATATTAAGTGCCGAGCTCCTTTTTATAAAATTTTAGTAGGGGTTCACACGTGATTAGCAAACACGAAAAATAAAAGTGGGTGCACATATATATATATATATATATATATAACGCGGCATGCCAATTTATACTTCAACTTGTTGGCTGATACGTTCTTGGGTCCTTCTTGCTTTAGGGGTTTGACAAGGATAACAGGATTTACTGAGCGTAGGGGGGTAGGGGGGTTTGACGCGCGAAAACCAAAAAGGGGGGCACTATGTAAGGATAAGTTAAGCAAGAAATAAGTATGTATGCACCTGAGTGAGTATAATGGGGTTCTTAAATTATGTCTTACGATGATGAATATTTGTTATCACATACAAGGAAAATGCTCAACCTTAGTCAGTATTTGAGCCTGCACTCTGAGATGCAAGATGAGATGAAGAAAAAAAAGAGAACGTTATGCATATAAGAGAAGCTTTGCTAGGTGGGTAATGAACCATATGTACCACACCACTAGCTTAATCAGATGCCAGTATAATTATCCGAATGGGGGATACTCCACTTGTACCCCTGAAATAGGAACCAGATGCCAGTAATAGTTCACAGTGTGCAACCCCCACGCCCTGTGTCCCTGATTCCATCATGCATGATGTGCCTTAATGTAAATTATTGGTGGTTTCTTACTACATTAATATTTTCTGGTGCAATTTTAGCTAGGTATTTCAAGGAAAGATTTGAGGTCAATTTTTAAGGGATTAATATATTACCCGGCTTAATGTAGAAGTATTTCTGTGTCTTAATTTTATGCTTATGTATGTCTTAGAATTTAGTACTTGCTTTGTGGTTAAAATAATAAGTTGGTGATAATACATACATGTATTAGCACATTGTTGTAAAATTATGCATATTATGTACTAAACCATAAAGGATGACATATCCCCAGAGAATAGTTTAGTTCAGAATTCTGGCTTTGGGAGCCAGGGGTGAGAGTTAAAATCTCTCTTTTCTGGGTACTAAGAATCCGTGGGCGGTGGGGGGGCCCCCCTGGGCCCCCCTGGGCCCCCCTGGGCCCCCCTGGGCCCCCCTGGGCCCCCCTGGGCCCCCCTGGGCCCCCCTGGGCCCCCCTGGGCCCCCCTGGGCCCCCCTGGGCCCCATGTAAGTGCTGAAGTCTGCTTCGCGAGGCCTTAGGGGGGGATTTAACCCCCGATCTTCGGATTACAAGACCGATGCTTTAAAACTAAGCTACTAGGGCAGGCTAATTCCAGTGCTTTATTTTCTACTCATCCTGCTAGTGGTATAAAAACGAGAAACAGTGCAAAGTAGAGGGCGGATGCGACCTGTCCAATAATAATGAATGGGTGTTCTACTGGTATGCCGCCAATTCATGTTAAGATAATCATGTCTGCCACCAGAGTTCAGAATAAGAATTGGGTGATTGGGCGGAATGTTAGTCCTCGCAGCTTGGAGGTGTGAAGCAGAGGCACGACTATTAAAACTAGAATAGAAAATAATAGAGCAAGCACACCACCAAGTTTGTTTGGGATGGACCGGAGAATGGCATAGGCGAACAGGAAATATCACTCTGGCTTAATGTGTGGGGGCGTAACTAAGGGGTTGGCGGGGGTGAAGTTTTCTGGGTCTCCCAGCAGATTCGGAGAAAATAGTGCTAAAAGCATAAGTAAAAAAAGTATAATTACAAAGCCAAGCAAATCTTTATATGTAAAGTATGGGTGGAAGGGGATTTTATCTGCGTCTGAGTTGAGGCCAATCGGGTTATTTGATCCAGTTTCATGTAAAAACAGGAGGTGCAAGATGGTTATAGCAGCAATTACAAATGGAAATAGAAAGTGAAATGCGAAGAATCGTGTTAGTGTTGCGTTATCTACTGAGAACCCGCCCCAAATCCATTGGACTAGAATGTCACCTACATATGGGACAGCGGATAGTAGATTGGTAATTACTGTGGCACCTCAAAAAGACATTTGACCTCATGGCAGGACATATCCTACGAAGGCCGTCATCATGACAAGAAGCAGAAGGACCACACCAATATTTCAGGTTTCTTTGTAGAGGTAAGATCCGTAGTATAGGCCCCGGGCAATATGTATATAAATACAGATAAAGAAGAATGATGCTCCGTTGGCGTGCACGTTGCGGATTAGTCAGCCGTAATTTACGTCCCGGCAAATATGGACTACTGATGAGAATGCGGTTGAAACATCCGAGGTATAGTGTATGGCTAGGAATAGGCCGGTAAGGATTTGAGTGGCTAGGCATAGTCCCAGAAGAGAGCCAAAGTTTCATCATGCTGAGATGTTGGATGGTGCTGGCAGGTCAACTAGTGCACTGTTAGCAATTTTAATTAGGGGGTGAGTTTTTCGTAGGCTTGCCATGATGGTTCTTGTAGTTGAATAACAACGGTGGTTCTTCAAGTCATTGGTCTCGGTTAAAATCTGAGCAAGAATTATGACCTATTTTATGTTTGTGTTACTAATAGCTTTGGTCGTAGGGCTAGTTGCTGTTGCCTCAAATCCTACACCATATTTTGCTGCGCTTGGCTTAGTAGTTGCAGCCGGGGTTGGGTGTGGGGTTTTGGTTGGCCATGGAGGCTCCTTCTTGTCACTGGTACTTTTCTTAATTTACTTAGGAGGAATGCTGGTAGTCTTTGCTTATTCGGCAGCCTTGGCTGCTGAGCCTTTTCCAGAAGCTTGAGGCAGCCGTTCTGTTCTGGGATATGTTGTAATTTATTTGGTAATAGTCAGTCTAGCAGCGGGGGTGCTATGGGGAGGTTGATATGAGGGTTCATGGGTGGCGGCAGATGGGTTAAAAGAATTTTCTGTTTTACGAGGGGATATTAGCGGTGTAGCTGTAATATATTCGTCTGGTGGGGGCTTGCTAGTTTCCTGTGCATGGGTGCTGCTGCTGACGTTGCTTGTTGTTCTAGAATTAACCCGTGGGTTAAGTCGCGGGACCCTCCGCGCGGTTTAAAGGAGAATTGGAATAACGGCCAAGACTAGGGTTAGGAGGAAGATGGTAAGATACGTTTTGATTATTCCTTGTGCAATATTCCCTGTAACTTTTGTTATAGTTGCTTGTGTTAATGCTACGCCTTTTGGTCCAACGGCTTCAAGCCATGTCTTGTCGAGTTGAGTGGCAGCCGACTGTCCAAGGGTGAGTTTGGCTTTAGGGAAAAGACGGTGAACAGTTGTAGGAAAAAATCCCAGCATGTTAGAGAAGTGATGGGCAGTAATGGTAGGGGTAATTTTTATCTGCTTGTTTGTTAAGCTTGCTAATTCGATGGCCACCAGAAGTCCTACGATTGTTACCGCAAGGGCTGCCATCTTCAAGATAGTAGGCATTGTCATAACGGGTGCCTTCATGGGGAGGAAGTTTTGCGTAATGATAAGCCCTGCAATGATGCTTCCTCAGGCAAGTCGTTTAATAGAATTAATCACCAGTGGATTATTTTCATTAATTGGGGCTAGGGGCAGGAATCGTGGAGTTCCTATAATTACAAAGTATACTAATCGAAAGCTATATACTGCTGTGAATGAGGTGGCGATTAGTGTAAGAGTTAGGGCCCAGGCGTTAAGATAAGAGGTGTTGAGGGCTTCAATAATCGCGTCTTTCGAGAAGAACCCGGCTAGAAAGGGGGTCCCTGTAAGGGCCAGGCTGCCGATGGTGAAGTAGGTCGAGGTGGCAGGCATAATATTGAACAAGCCCCCCATCTTTCGGATGTCCTGTTCATCGTTTAGGCTGTGAATAATTGATCCAGAGCATAGGAATAGCATGGCCTTGAAAAAGGCGTGGGTGGAAATGTGAAGGAATGCTAGCTGGGGTTGGTTTAGGCCAATAGTGACCATTATTAAGCCTAGCTGGCTCGATGTTGAGAAGGCTACAATTTTCTTGATATCATTCTGGGTTAGGGCGCAGGTGGCTGTGAATAATGAGGTTAATGCTCCGAGACATAGGCATGTTGTTAAAGCTAGGGTATTATCTTCTATGAGAGGATGAAGGCGGATGAGGAGGAAGATACCAGCAACGACCATAGTACTTGAGTGAAGTAGGGCAGACACTGGTGTAGGGCCCTCCATGGCAGACGGGAGCCATGGATGGAGGCCAAATTGGGCTGACTTACCGGTGGCCGCTAGAATTAGTCCTATTAAGGGAATTGTCATATCGAAGCTTTTTGATAAGGTAAGAACTTGTTGAATTTCTCAGGAGTTAAGGTTTATTGCAAATCAAGCTATGGTTATAATGAGTCCAATATCTCCGACTCGGTTATAGATAACAGCCTGAAGGGCTGCTGTATTAGCATCCGCTCGGCCATGTCACCACCCAATAAGTAGAAACGATATAATTCCTACTCCCTCTCATCCGATAAACAATTGAAATATGTTGTTGGCTGTAACTAGAATAATTATGGCTACTAAAAATGTAAGGAGATATTTAAAAAACCGGTTAATGTTAGGGTCAGAGTGTATGTACCATAGTGCAAATTCTAGAATTGATCAGGTGACGTAAAGAGCAATTGGGACGAAAATCAGCGAGTAGTGGTCAAATTTAAAGCTGATATTAATATCAAATGCCTGAGTATTTATCCATTGTCAGTTCGTAATAACAGCCTCTGTTTTCAGGTTAAGGAACACTATAAGAGGTAAAAGGCTAACAAAAAATGCGGAGCTAACGGCAGTTTTGGATATCTCTGCCATGTTATGTTTTCCCTGGGCAGGGTCTAACGTAGTAAGTAGGGGATAAATCAGGATAAAGAAAATTAGGAGGAGGGACGAGTGTATTATCAGTGTCATTTTAGCTTCCACTTGGACTTGCACCAAGAGTTTTTGGTTCCTAAGACCAATGGATGAACTATTATCCTTTGAGAGCACAAGGAAGCCTCGGATTTTAACCGTGGAGGGTAAGGATTAGCAGTACTTACTATTTTCTGTTCTCCCTTGGTGAGTAAGAGGATTTTAACCTCTGTCTTTAAAATCACAATCTAATATTTTGGTTAAACTATACCTACAATAACATCAGCCTCACATAAGTTCTGGCTTTGCTACTAGGAGGATAATAGGAGCTAGATGTAGCGTTACTAATAAGTGCTCTCGAGTGTGGAATGGTTGGAGTCCTACAATGTGACTTGGGGTCGGGCCTCGTTGTGATATAAGAAACATATATAGGGAATAGCTGGCCGTAATTAATGTTCCCAATCCGGTGAGTAGAATAGTCCATGGGGATCAACCAAATAGGGTTGTAATAATCATGATTTCTCCCATAAGGTTAGGGAGAGGGGGTAGTGCTAAGTTTGCTAGATTAGCGACGAACCATCATACCGCAGCTAATGGAAAAATTACTTGTAGTCCTCGGGCAAGAATTATTGTTCGGCTATGGGTCCGTTCGTATGCTGTATTGGCCAGGCAAAATAGTGCTGAGGATACGAGCCCGTGGGCAATTATTAAAATGATTGCCCCTGAAAACCCTCACGGGGTTTGAATTAGGATGCCCCCTGCTACTAGTCCTATATGACCCACAGATGAGTAGGCAATCAGCGACTTTAGGTCCGTTTGCCGAAGGCAAATTGACCCAGTCATGATTACACCCCAGAGGGCTAAAATAATAAATGGGTAGGCAAGTTCTTTTGATAGAGGGTCTAGAATTACTATTATTCGTATTATTCCGTAGCCGCCCAATTTTAACAGAACTGCCGCTAGTACCATTGACCCCGCTACGGGGGCCTCTACGTGCGCTTTTGGTAACCAAAGGTGGACTCCGTATAAGGGTATTTTGACTAAAAATGCAATTAGGCAGCCGGCTCACCAAACCATATGTCCTCAGGAGTTGAGTTGTAAAGGTTGCGAATATTGAAGTATAAATATTGATAAGGTACCTGTGGACTGCTGAAGGAGAAGAAGGGCGACTAAGAGCGGGAGTGAACCCGCCAAAGTATAGAACAAGAAGTAGGTCCCTGCGTTGAGGCGTTCGGCTTGATTACCCCATCGGGTAATAATAATAAGGGTTGGAATGAGTGTAGTTTCAAATATAATATAAAACAAAATAATTTCTGTGGCTCCGAAGGCCATAATAAGGAAAGCTTGAAGTGAGGTAAGGAGTATAATATATGAGCGTTGTCGATTAATGGGTTCAGGGCTGATGTGGTTTTGGCTGGCTAGAATTATAAGAGGAAGCAATCAGCATGAAAGTACTAGGAGAGGTGCTGATAATGGATCTGTAGCCAAATATGCGTTGGAGGAGGTTCACCCGGCTTCAGATGTTCATTTAAATCATGTTAAACTTATGAAAGCAATCAAGAGGCTCTGTGTGCCTGCAGTCGTTCACAACCACTTAGGGGAGGTCAGTCAAATTATTGGAAATATTATGATGGTGGGAATTAGAACCTTTAACATTGCAGGAGATTAAGGTTCTGCAGTCGGTCGGTCCCATGGGTGCGAGCAGTAGCAACTAGGAGCGCCAGACCCGTGCTAGCTTCACAAGCAGAAAAGGCCAAGAGAAGCATTGGGGCTGTTGAAAATCCGGTGGACTCGAATTGTAGTGTCCATAACGCTAGTGCAATAAATAGGGATAATATTATCCCTTCCAGGCACAGGAGTGCGGAGAGCAGGTGGGTTCGGTGGAATGCTAGACCTATTAGGCCTAGAATAAATGCTGAGCTAAAGCTAAAATGTACGGGGGTCATAAGGGGGTTGTGGAGTTGAACCACAATCTTCTGAGCCGAAATCAGAGGTCTTACCTTGGACTAACTCCCTATTCGGCTCACTCTAAGCCGCCCTGGGCTCATTCATAAATTAATCCCAGAGTTAATAAGATTAGGACTGCTGTTGCCCAGAAGAATGTTTCAGTAGGGTTGTCGAGTTGATCTCCCCATGGTAGTGGGAGAAGGAGAGCAATTTCTAAGTCAAAAAGAAGAAACAGAATTGCCACGAGAAAAAAACGTAAGGAGAATGGTAGACGGGCGGATCCTAATGGGTCAAATCCGCATTCGTATGGTGACAGCTTCTCTGCGTCTGGGGTTATTTGTGGTAGCCAGAAAGCCACAATGGCTAAGACTGAGGATAAGGTTATTGTAATAATTAAAACGGTTATAATTAAATTCATTATCTTTCCTTGGGGTTTAACCAAGACTGTGTGATTGGAAGTCACTTGTACTAACTTTAATACTAGAAAGATTATGAGCCTCATCAATAGATTGATACGTAAAGGAATAGTCAAACTACGTCAACAAAGTGTCAGTATCAGGCAGCGGCTTCAAAGCCAAAATGGTGTTCAGATGTAAAGTGGTATTGGATTTGGCGGAGGAGGCATACTGCCAGGAAAGTTGATCCAATAATAACATGTAGTCCATGGAACCCGGTGGCCACGAAAAATGTTGAGCCGTATACTCCGTCTGCAATTGTGAAAGGTGCTTCATAATATTCTATGGCTTGTAGAGTGGTGAAGTAAAACCCTAGTAGGATGGTTAACCCTAAAGATTGAACAGCTTGTTTTCGGTTCCCCTCCATAATGCTGTGATGAGCCCATGTCACTGTAACTCCTGACGCTAATAGTACGGCTGTGTTAAGAAGTGGTACTTCAAAGGGGTCCAAGGGGGTGACTCCCGTGGGAGGTCAGCACCCTCCTAATTCGGGTGTTGGTGCTAAGCTCGCATGGTAAAAGGCTCAGAAGAACCCAAGAAAAAAGAATACTTCGGAAGTAATAAAAAGAATTATTCCGTACCGCAGCCCTTTTTGTACTGGGGGCGTATGATGGCCCTGAAAGGTCCCCTCTCGGATAATATCACGCCACCACTGGAATATGGTGAGAAGTAGAAGAATTAGTCCTAAAGTTATTAATGTTGTTGAATGGAAATGAAATCAAATTGCTAAGCCGGATGTTATTAGCAGGGCAGCAATAGCTCCGGTTAGGGGTCATGGGCTTGGGTCAACTATATGAAAGGCATGTGCTTGGTGGGCCATTAAACGTTTTCTTGTAGATATAGCGTTAAAAGAAGTACAAATACATAGGCTTGAATTATTGCAACTGCAATCTCTAATAGTGTTAATAGTAAAAGAACAGTGGCAGTTAGCACTGCTACTGTTGGTATAATCGGTAAGAGAACAAATACAGCCGTGGCAATAAGTTGAATCAGTAGGTGGCCTGCGGTAAGATTGGCTGTAAGACGAACACCTAGAGCTAATGGTCGAATAAACAAGCTAATTGTTTCGATAATAATTAGTACTGGGATCAGCAGGATGGGAGTTCCTTCTGGTAGAAGATGGCCTAGGGCAATTGTTGGTTGATTTCGCATTCCAATAATTACTGTGGCAAGTCATAATGGTACGGCAAGCCCCATATTAAGTGATAGTTGTGTTGTGGGCGTAAAGGTATATGGTAGTAGGCCCACTATGTTCATGGTTACCAAGAAGATTATTAGTGAAGCTAACAGTAGCGCTCATTTATGTCCCCCCACGTTGAGCGGAAGTATTAGTTGGCTAGTAAATTGATTAATAAATCAGCCTTGAACAGTAATAAGTCGGTTATTAATTCATCGAGATAAAGGGGCGGGATAGCACACTGAGGGCAATAGAATTGCGAGGGCAATTAATGGGATTCCAAGGTATGAAGGGCTTGCAAATTGGTCGAAGAAGCTTACTATCATGGTCAGTTTCAGGATTCAGTTTTGTGTTTTTCAGCACCTACCGGGGTTAATTCATTTGGTGTAACATGGTTTAAGACTTTCGTTGGGATAAGAATTAAGAAGACTAATCAGGAGAATACTAAAATTGCGAATCAAGGGCCGGGGTTCAATTGTGGCATTTCACTAGAGGTGGTCGGGAGTCACCAATCTTTGGCTTAAAAGGCCAACGCTTTGTCCAATATTTAGCTTCCTAGCGAGGCGTCTTCTAGTATTAACGAGGATCAGTTTTCGAAGTATTCTAGTGGTACTGCTTCAACTACAATTGGTATAAAGCTATGGTTGGCTCCACAGATTTCGGAGCATTGTCCATAAAATACCCCTGGGCGCGAGGCGATGAAGGCGGTTTGATTAAGTCGTCCTGGGACTGCATCCATTTTTACGCCCAGAGATGGAACAGTTCAGGAGTGTAGTACATCTTCGGCAGAAACTAAGACACGGATGGGTGATTCTATTGGGATAACTATTCGATGGTCCGACTCCAGGAGCCGGAATTGGCCAGGGGTAAGGTCTTGAGTTGGTACTATATAGGAGTCAAAGCCCAGGTTTTCATAGTCTGTATATTCGTAGCTTCAATATCATTGGTGTCCTATTGCTTTAATTGTTAGGTGGGGGTCATTAATTTCGTCTATAAGATAAAGAATGCGTAGGGAGGGTAGGGCAATTAATACTAAAATAACGGCTGGTAGAATGGTTCATACAATTTCGATTTCTTGAGAGTCTAAAATATATTTATTAGTAAGTTTAGTAGAGACTATTGCAACAATAATATACAATACTAAGGTGCTAATTAGGAATACAATCATTAGCGCGTGGTCGTGGAAGTGAAGAAGCTCTTCTATAACGGGTGATGCCGCGTCTTGGAATCCCAGTTGTGTTGGATGTGCCATTAAGCTTTGAGCTTAAGACATGTGGGGGTTTAACCCACGACTTCACCTTGACAAGGTGGAATAATTTACATTTTACTAATGTCTTCATAAGGAAGTGGCAGAGTGGCTATGCGGCTGGCTTGAAACCAGCATACGGGGGTTCAATTCCTCCCTTTCTCGTTAGTTTGATTGAATTTGAACGAATGCTGGTTCCTCAAATGTGTGATAAGGAGGAGGGCAGCCGTGAAGTCATTCCACGTTTGTTATTGTTAATTCTACAGACAGCACTTCTCGTTTAGCGGCGAAGGCTTCTCATAAAATAAATAGGAACATGATTACAGCTACTAGAGAAATTAGTGACCCGATGGATGACACTGTATTTCATAGGGCATAGGCGTCTGGGTAATCAGAGTATCGTCGTGGTATACCTGCTAGGCCAAGGAAGTGTTGTGGAAAGAATGTAAGGTTTACCCCAATAAATATAACCGCAAAGTGGACTTTTGTTCAGGTGCTATGAAGGGTGTATCCGCTTAGTAGAGGAAATCAGTGTACAAAGGCTGCTATAATAGCAAACACAGCACCTATTGATAAGACATAGTGGAAATGGGCAACTACATAATAGGTGTCATGAAGGACAATGTCTAGTGACGAGTTGGATAAAACAATTCCTGTTAGTCCACCAACTGTAAATAGGAAAATGAACCCAAGAGCCCACAGTAAGGGTGTTTCTCATTTAATTGATCCCCCGTGAAGGGTGGCTAGTCAGCTGAATACCTTTACGCCTGTTGGGATCGCAATAATTATTGTTGCAGATGTAAAGTATGCACGAGTGTCCACATCTATACCAACAGTGAATATATGGTGGGCTCATACAATAAAGCCTAGAAGACCAATAGCCATCATGGCTCAGACTATGCCTATGTAACCAAATGGTTCTTTCTTGCCAGAATAATAAGCTACAACATGAGAAATAATTCCAAATCCTGGAAGGATAAGAATGTAGACTTCTGGGTGGCCAAAGAATCAGAATAGATGTTGATAAAGGATAGGGTCCCCCCCTCCCGCTGGATCAAAGAATGTAGTGTTGAGGTTACGGTCTGTAAGAAGTATTGTAATCCCGGCGGCTAAGACAGGAAGGGATAGGAGAAGCAGTACGGCCGTTACAAGTACGGATCAAACGAATAAGGGGGTTTGGTATTGGGAGATGGCTGGGGGCTTCATGTTAATAGTTGTAGTAATAAAATTGATGGCCCCTAAAATTGATGAAACACCTGCTAGATGCAGTGAAAAAATTGTAAGGTCTACTGATGCTCCAGCATGGGCTAAATTACCTGAAAGAGGCGGGTATACCGTTCATCCTGTTCCGGCTCCAGCTTCAACTCCAGAAGAAGCTAATAATAATAGGAATGAGGGTGGTAGTAATCAGAAGCTTATGTTATTTATCCGCGGGAATGCTATGTCCGGAGCTCCAATTATTAGTGGTACGAGTCAGTTTCCGAACCCGCCAATAAGAATTGGCATTACTATAAAGAAGATTATTACGAAGGCGTGGGCAGTAACGATAACATTATAAATTTGATCATCACCTAGAAGCGACCCAGGTTGGCTTAGCTCAGCCCGAATAAGGAGGCTTAAAGCGGTTCCCACTATTCCGGCTCAGGCACCAAATACAAGATAAAGGGTGCCAATGTCTTTGTGGTTGGTAGAGAAGAATCAGCGTGTGATTGCCACAGGTAGGGTAGCCGAGCGTTTAGGCGGTGGGTTGTAGCCCCGAAGACAGAGGTTTAAGTCCTCTTCCTATCAGCCCTGTGGTGAGAACACATTGGATTGCAAATCCGAAGACGCAGACTAATACTCTGCCGGGGCTTTTCCCGCCTTACTGAAGGCGACGGCGGGAAAGGTAGATGGATGCTCGCTGGCTTGAGCGCTTAGCTGTTAACTAAGAGTTTGTAGGATCGAGGCCTTCCCATCTAGTAAGGCCTTAGCTTAATAAAAGTGTCTGATTTGCAATCAGTCGATGCAAGTTAATACCTTGTAGGCCTTATCAGGGGCTAGAAGATTTTCACTTCTACTTAAAGCTTTGAAGGCTTTTGGTCTAATGTTATCCTAAGCCCCTAGGTGGTGAGTACGAGGACGGTTGGGGTTATGGGCAGCAATCCAAGGGCAGTGACAGTAAAAATGGCAAGGGGGAGGGAGGTTTGTGTTGTATGGGCTCGTCATGGGGTGGCTGAGGCTGCGGTGTTAGGGGAAATGGTAAGGGTTATTGCGTAACATAGTCGCAAATAGAAGTACAGACTAATTAGTGCGGCGAGGGCTATAATTGTGGCGATAATAGGAAGATCCTGCTTGCCAAGCTCTTGCAGAATTATTCACTTTGGCATAAACCCGGTGAGGGGTGGGAGGCCTCCTAGGGAGAGCATAACAAGGGCAGCCGCCGATGCCAGTACGGGACTTTTTGATCAAGCTGTTGCCAGCGTACTTACCTTAGTTGATAATAGTATCTTCAGGGTAAGGAATGCTGCCGAGGTCATAATAATGTATGTTCCTAGGGCAAGTACAGTAAGGTGAGGGGCATATTGGATTACAATTACCATTCAGCCTATATGGGCAATTGAAGAGTATGCTAAGATTTTACGTAGTTGGGTCTGGTTTAGCCCACCCCAACCTCCCACCAATGTGGATATAACCCCTAGCGTTGTAAGTAGAACGGGGTCAACGGTTTGTGCTACTTGAACAATCAGTGCAAGTGGGGCAAGTTTTTGTCAGGTAGACATGATCAGGCCCGTCAACAAGTCCAATCCTTGTAGAACCTCTGGTATTCAAAAGTGCATTGGTGCGAGTCCAACCTTGAGTGCAAGAGCAGCCGTAAACATTGTGCTGGCAACGGGACTTGAGAGGTTGTTGATGGTCCACTCACCTGTTAACCAGGCATTCGTAGTGCTTGCGAATAAGATCATAGCCGCTGCAGTGGCTTGGGTTAAGAAGTACTTGGTAGTCGCCTCCACTGCGCGGGGATGATGGTGTTGTGCCATAAGAGGGGTAATCGCTAGCGTATTAATTTCCAAGCCCATTCAGGCCAGGAGCCAGTGAGAGCTGGCGAAAGTTAAAGTGGTCCCCAGTCCTAGACTAGAGAGGAGAGCCGTAAGTACGTATGGGTTCATTGGTGGGGGAAGGAGTTTAACCGTCATGTTCGGGGTATGGGCCCGAAAGCTTTGTTAGCTGACCCCGCCTGTAGAAAGTGGTGTAAAGGAAGCACCAAGAGTTTTGATCTCTTGAGTATGGGTTCAATTCCCTTCTTTCTAGGAATTGAGGGGATTTTAACCCCTGTAAATCACTCTATCAAAGTGGTCCTTGGGCTCTCAGGCACAATTCCAAACTATAGTTGTGGGGGGAGTCCCGCTAGTGCGATTGGTAGGGCAGTGTGCCATAGTACAAAAGCAAGTGTAATGGGAAGAAAGTTTTTTCACACAAGATGCATAAGCTGATCGTACCGGAATCGTGGATAGGAGGCTCGCACTCATAAAAACACAATGGATAGGAGTGCAGCTTTGGCCATAAGATTGATGGTTGTAAGTTCAGGGATATTGGGAATGTGTGAGGCCCCTAGGAATAGTACAGCTGAAAGAGTATTCATCAGTAGGATGTTGGCGTACTCAGCCAAGAAAAATAGTGCAAAGGGACCGCCTGCATATTCTACATTAAACCCGGAGACGAGCTCCGACTCTCCTTCAGTGAGGTCAAAGGGTGACCGGTTAGTTTCAGCTAGTGTTGAAATATACCACATTGCGGCTAACGGCCAGGCGGGGACAAATAATCAAATACTCTCTTGGGTAGAATTAAACGTTTGGAGGGTATAACCCCCAGAAAAAATAATTGTAGATAGAAGGATTAAACCCAGACTTACCTCATAGGAGATTGTTTGGGCCACGGCCCGTAGGGCTCCAATTAGTGCGTATTTCGAATTTGAGGCTCAGCCTGATCCAAGAATTGAATATACTGCAAGGCTCGAGAGGGCTAGAATAAACAAGATCCCCAGGTTAAGATCTGTAACCGGGAGGGGCATAGGCATAGGTGCTCATAGGGTTATGGCAAGGGTAAAGGCAAGCATAGGGGTAGCTAGGAATAGAAAGGGGGACGATGCGGATGGTCGGATGGGTTCTTTGATGAAGAGCTTAACCCCATCGGCGATGGGTTGTAGGAGACCGTAGGGCCCTACAACGTTTGGCCCTTTTCGTAGTTGCATATACCCTAGTACTTTCCGTTCAACTAATGTTAGGAAGGCCACTGCCAGAAGTACAGGAACGATGTAGGCTAGGGGATTAATCAGGTGGGTAACTAAGATGCTCATCATGAACTGGGAAGAGGATTTGAACCTCTGGTTAAAAGGGCTTAGGCCTTTCGCAATTTACCATGCTCTGCCACCCCAGTATGTCCTTATTTTGGCCAGCTGGGGTTTTGGCCCTCCCTTTATTTTATTTATTTGTTTTCATAAATTAGGGGTGGGGCGTACCTCAAGCATGGGCCCCCCTTCTTCGATCCTTTCGTACTAGAAGAAGCAGCGTTACAGATAGAAACTGACCTGGATTGCTCCGGTCTGAACTCAGATCACGTAGGACTTTAATCGTTGAACAAACGAACCCTTAATAGCGGCTGCACCATTAGGATGTCCTGATCCAACATCGAGGTCGTAAACCCCCTCGTCGATATGGACTCTGGGAGAGGATTGCGCTGTTATCCCTAGGGTAACTTGGTTCGTTGATCGGCTTTGTTAGCCGGATCATGATTGGTCAGATGTTCTGCGGCTTAGAGATGTCTCTCTTAGCTTTAGGATGTTTTCCCAGTCCACCTGGAGGCTCTTTTTTCCTCCGTGGTCGCCCCAACCGAAGGTAAAAAATCACTACCCACAAAGTTTCTGCTCTTTATTAAGTTGCTTGACGTGGTTAATTTTTGTACCTTAAGCTCCAAAGGGTCTTCTCGTCTTGTATTATTACACCCGCTTCTGCACGGGTAGATCAATTTCACTGACTGGAGGGGGGAGACAGTTAAGCCCTCGTTTAGCCATTCATACAGGTCTCCATTTAAGAGACAAGTGATTGCGCTACCTTTGCACGGTCAAAATACCGCGGCCGTTGAACTTGTAGTCACTGGGCAGGCTGGACCTCCTATACTCGGCTGTGTCGCAGGAGGCGATGTTTTTGGTAAACAGGCGAGGCTTGTGTTTGCCGAGTTCCTTTCCCTTCTTTTAGTCTTTCCTTTAATAGCACACCAGTGTGGGGGTAACGATGGTTTAATTGTGGGTTCTTCCTGGTTTTGTTGTAATACACATTACTCTCTCGGGTTGAGTTCGTTAATTGCCAATGGTTGGTCCGGTTTGGCTTACACTTGTGCTTGGAGAAGGGCTGGCCTTCTTGTTACTCATTTTAGCATAGTCTCTCCCATGTGGGCATGGGCTGGCCTAATAATATTTAGGGGAGTAAGATTTCTTGTCGGAATAATAAACTTATTTCTGTCTGAGCTTTAACGCTTTCTGTTTAGATGGCTGCCTTTAGGCCCACTAGAACAGGATGTCTTATGTATTATGATCTTTATCCTCCTGGAAAGGTTGTGTCCTTCGTTAAAGGGGCTGTACCCCCTTTAACTAACTCTCATATATTTCCCTCTAATATCTTTCTATACCTTTATGATTCAGGGAGTACGAGGCTGAACTTCTATTCACTTCTTAGGCAACCAGCTATCACCAAGTTCGGTAGGTCTGTCACCTCTACCCGGAGCTCTTCCCACTCTTTTGCCACAGAGACGGGTTGGCCCTTAATAGGCTGTCTCGGGGTAGCTCACTTGGTTTCGGGGTTTCAAACTAAAGGTCTCTTTGCTTGGGTATACTGGCTAAATCATGATGCGAAAGGTACAAGATTTAATCTTTGCTTTTTGGTGCTTATATAAGTTATTTCATTTCTCTTTCAGCTTTCCCTTGCGGTACTTTTTCTATTGCTCCTGGTGTAACCTTTTCTGTCGCCCATACTAAGGTAATAGAATGATTTAATTTTTGGTGTTAGGCTTATTTTGTTTTATTTACATTGTTTAGTTATTGGGTAATTGAGCTAGCTGTTTGGCTCAGGGCGATCCAACTTGCATGGATGTCTTCTCGGTGTAAGTGAGATGCTTGACTGACTCAGCCACACCCTGGGTTTTATCCAAGTGCACCTTCCGGTACACTTACCATGTTACGACTTGCCTCCCCTTGTCAGTGCTATTGTGTTATTTATCTTCGATGCGTTTTGACGGGGGAGAGTGACGGGCGGTGTGTACGCGTCTCAGAGCCGGGTTCAAAGGGACACTCTATTTCCCTTTTACTACTAAATCCTCCTTCAAGCACTATTTCACAGTGCATATCCGTAATATTCTGTGGCAGAAAATGTAGCCCATTTCTTCCCACCTCATGCGCTACACCTCGACCTGACGTTCTGGGCTGTGCCCATTTTGCTTACTTTGTACCCTTCACAGGGTAAGCTGACGACGGCGGTATATAGGCTGGGTTGGCTAGAAGTGGTGAGGTTAGACGGGGGTTATCGGTTCTAGAACAGGCTCCTCTAGGGGGGTCTGAGACACCGTCAGGTCCTTTGGGTTTCAAGCTGATGCTCGTAGTACCCTGGCGGGCATCTCATTGTACTTAGATGCCTAAGTTTACGGCTGAGCATAGTGGGGTATCTAATCCCAGTTTGTTCCTCAGCTTTCGTGGGGTCAGGTTGGTTATTAAAGCTACTTTCGCATATAGGACCTCGGACACCCAGAAGCGTATGACGGCCAAGGGGCCATTTGGCTTTAAAAATTCTGTTTACCCTTAACCACCCTTTACGCCGTTAAAATATCAACTAGGGCCTCTCGTCTAACCGCGGTGGCTGGCACGAGTTTTACCGGCCCAATATAACGTTAACTGAGTCAAGTTTTCACTTATGGCTTAATATTTATCACTGCTGAATACCCTTGGGGGTGTGGCTCGGCTAGGCGTCCTGGGCTAATACTTGTGCCTGATGCCCGCTCCTCGTCCCCGGGGAGGGGGATTGAGGGCATACTCACTGGGTTGCGGAGACTTGCATGTGTAAGTTGGGTTAGAGCTGATAATAAGGTCGGGACCATGCCTTTGTGCACGCGGAGTTTCTTAGGTCTCATCTTAGCATCTTCAGTGCTATGCTTTATATTAAGCTACGCTAGC